TATCAATCACTTGGCGACCATCCGCCGCATCGACTATGGATATTTCATATCCCCCCTTTTCTTTACGTAGTATTTTTTTTACTATACCTGTTGACGTAGCATTATAGACTGTATTATTACTCTTGCTACCATCAGGATAGATCTGTCCCCTTCCTCGGTTTCCCCCTACATATATGGGATATTTTAAGAAATTAGCGTCTTTTTTCGTAGCGGGATCGGGGGAAAGAATGGGAAAGACAATTTCACTATATTTCTTACCGGGAATAGGGCCTATCACAAGAATATTTTTTTTATTGGGGCGATAACTCTGAAAAGATAGATTTCCTATCTTTTCTTTCAACTCAGGAGAAATGCGGTCGGCCGGTGCTAATTCGAATCCCTCGGGCAAAATAAGAACAGCACCCACATTCAACCCTCCCTTTTTCCCATTAGCAAGAACTTGTTTCAGCTGCATATCATAAGGGATTCGAAGAACTGCTTCAAATACAGTATCAGGAAGCACAGCTTGGGGAACTTCAATATCCACGGGCTTATTAGCTAAATGGCAATTGGCACATACAATTCGTCCAGTTGCTTCCCGCGGGTTTTCATAACCCTGCTGCGCAAAAATGGGATATGCATTTGAAAGGGATGTCTGAGTTATTACGTATACCATGATCGATACAGAAATCGATCGAACCATCTGTTCCTTTAACCAAGAAAAAGTATTTCTATTTTCCATGTCCAATCGCGGATCCCGGAATTTCTACAATAAATTTAGATAGGTAGCTAAGCTAATCTAGTCCCCTATACACAAGTCTGTTGTCATTCTACTGCAACGCAACAGTTGTACTGGAATGATGAATACCTTGGGCAGGTAGAAATAGAAAGAATTTTGCTAATAAGGAAAAAACTTTCTTTCTAAAGAAAGATGCTAATTTAATTAATATTAGCAAATAAAATATAAAATAAGTGGGTTTATGCTTCACTAATTGAATGATAAATGACTACAAGCGAAGGAGATAGACGGTTTAAACAAAAAAAGACCCAAAATTTCAAACACGTGTCTAGAATCACAGGAAAACTACAAACAAAAATAGTGAAAATTAGCTCATTAGGAGTCCATCCAAGATCGTTGTAGATCCAACGAATTAGTAGTTCCCAACCGCGGGTGGAGTGAAATCCAACAAAAAAATCAGTAACTAAAAGAATAAAAAAAGCTTTTATTGAGTCATTTAAGTTATAGAAGAATTCCCGAACCCAAGAATTCAAAATGACAAGTTCCTCTTTACCCAGAAAAAAAGAACCACTTAGAATAGCCAAACAGATTATATTTGTCGAGAAATGCAAAATGATATGGAGATGATCCTCATTATCTATTTTGGCCAATTCTATTATTTCCTTGTGTATTCCTATGGGAGGTTTTTGTACATGTGTCTTTGGTTTCTCTTTTATCATTTCGTCCAAGAGAAAAAGTTCTTCTAATTCTATGAATCCTTCTAGAATCCTTTTCTCTTGAATATCAGTTAAGAGAGTTTCGGGTTGCCTGGTATTCCACCAATTCTTAATCCAAAGTTCCAGGCATTTGTTAAAAGAGAAAGAGACTCCCCAGGGCAAAAGTACGATAAATACAAGATATAGGAAAGAAGGCAATGCTTTCTTTTTTTTCATTTTTGATCTGTAAATTGAGTTGTTAATGAAGCCACTCCATTCGCTGACTCTATATGAAATGAAACTTCCTTTCTTTGAAGTAAAAATTCTATAACAAGTAGGTTTTAGACCTTGTGTTTGTATCCGTTTCTCTTTTTATATACTAGTGAAATTTCTTTGTATTGGGTTCTTTCTTAGATCTAAATGGAGTGGAATATAGAATAAAAAAGCCCTTTCATATGAAAAAGGAAGAATATTATGGCATGTATCTCACTTGGACAAAATAAATTAGAAGCAATTTTCTCTTATCCTCGTTTGTTCCTTCCTCTGGATAAATACTCGAAAACCCCCTTACAATTGAAAAAAAAAAATTGCAATTGGTACTCAAAACACTTCAATGGGTACGCGCAAGAAATAAGCCAATTCTGCAGCTTTTTGTTCAATTTCTCGTGGAGTAAAAAATTTCTCATCAGTACGAGTCAAGGGAATAACCCCCTGGCCCCGGATTTCCATATAAAGTATACGACGAGGATAAAGACCCTCTTTAACCTGAATTCTAATTGATTGGATATCCCGTACAAGGAATCGAAGGAAGATACGACGTTTTATTCCAGGAAATCCCCAACGAAAAATGCACACTATTCCCTCTTTTCTATCGAATCGGTCATAACCACTGCCTACATTCCACAAAATAGTGCACCACAAATAGGAGCTAATGAATAGGCCCGCGATTCCGTAGAAAGACATTACAACCCCCTGCGGAAAAAAAAGAATTTGTTGAGATGGAAGTACAGATATCATATTCTTACCAAGATAACTGGAGGCCCCAACCGCCAAGAATCCTAATGAACCTAGAAAAAGAATACAGGCCCAGAAAAAATTACCTCTTTTTCGAGAACCCTTTAGAAGTTCTATCCATATGTGTTCTGATCGCCAATTCATATTAGATATACAAAATCGAGCTATGGTTAATTGAAATTGAGAGAATAAGCTAAATGATTTTGACTTTACTTTTTTTGATTCTGAAATCGCCTTCAGCAGCTAGTACTCCTGGAAAATAGTTGGTTAGATACATTGACTTTCTATTCAAAAAAAAAAAAGATCCACTTAAATTCAAAAAACTCGCTATATTTGGCTACGCATATGCATGCTTTTATGCTCGTAGCCTATATTTGCATTTGCATCCATAAACGTTTTTCATTTGTGTGTAGAATGAGCTACATACCCTACCATATTATATTACTTACACTAAAAATATCCGTATTATGATCCTGGAAATACATTGATAAAGATAAAATTGGCCCCGTCGGTTCTAGACAATCTTATTTTTCTGCACATAAAGAAATAAAGAAGACATTGCAATTGCCGGAAATACTAAGCCTACTAAAGGCACAAAAATAGAGGGTAAGTTCAAATCTGTCATAGAATAGGTGTCTCAATTCAAATTTACTTTTTCTATCTATTTGAAATATATCTTAAGAATCTTAAGATATAATTAAGTATATCTATTATAAGGAATATTGACTATTGTATTTTTTAGTTTGCAAAATAAAGATTTTTGATTCTATATTTTTTATTCTATCTAAAGTATTATATATCTAAAAAAAAAAAGATAATAAGAAAATTGCAAAAAAAGAGAACTAATTAAAAAGATTTGATTTTTCTTTTCCTATTCTCATGGCCTTTCTATCCTTCTAATCGAACTTTAAATTGGATTCAGAAGAAAGGGATTGTGAAAATGAAAGAAATACCTCTTTCAGAATACCCTTTTAAAAGTGGAATAGAATAACCCGGTTGAAGGGTAATGATCATACGTCTGTAATGCATTGTATGTCCCAGAATAGGCCCCATTCTTCTACCCTTTCCGGGTAGTCGATGGCTATTCACAGCTACTACCTTAACACCAAAGAAGAGTTCGACCCAATGCTTTATTTCTGTCTTAGTGAATCCCGATTCGACATTAAAAGTATATTGATTCTTTCCCAATAAACGAAGACTCTTTTCTGTAAATACTGCGTATTTGATTCCATTATCGTATGATAATACTATATTTTGATTTTTATTTTTTTATTGTATTATACCTTTATATATTCTAGATATATAGAATAGAAAAATCTCGATTTGTCAAGTCTCATAATCATATCATGATCTATTTTAAATCGGCTCAATCTTTTTTATAAAAAAAAGATTGAGCCGAATTTCATTGCAATCAATTAAAAGAATAAAGAAGAATTACTGCATTTCGTAACTTATTTTTTCTCTTTCTAGTTCGCTTCTTTTTTATTTAGACCTTCTTTCTATCTAGTTTTATCTACTTAATCGATAGTATCTACCGGCGCGAACTCAAATTTGATCGCTTTCCATACTTCGCAAGCTGCGGCTAGTTCAGGACTCCATTTGCAAGCTTCTCGGATAATTTCATTACCTTCACGAGCAAGATCGCGCCCTTCGTTACGAGCTTGTACACAAGCTTCTAAAGCCACTCGATTAGCTACTGCACCCGGTGCATTCCCCCAAGGATGTCCTAAAGTTCCTCCACCGAATTGTAATACGGAATCGTCTCCAAAGATTTCAGTCAGAGCTGGCATATGCCAAACATGAATACCCCCGGAAGCTACCGGTATAACACCTGGCATGGATACCCAATCCTGAGTGAAAAAGACACCGCGAGCACGATCTTTTTCAATAAAATCATCGCGCAATAAATCAACAAAACCTAAAGTAATTTCACGTTCCCCTTCTAACTTACCTACTACTGTACCGGAGTGGACATGATCTCCCCCAGACATACGCAATGCTTTAGCTAATACACGGAAATGCATACCATGATTTTTCTGTCTATCAATAACTGCATGCATTGCTCGGTGAATGTGAAGAAGTAAGCCATTGTCGCGGCAATAATGAGCCAAAGTAGTATTTGCAGTGAATCCTCCAGTTAAGTAGTCATGCATTACAATAGGAACCCCTAATTCCCTTGCAAATACAGCTCTCTTCATCATTTCTTCGCATGTACCCGCAGTCGCATTCAAGTAATGCCCCTTGATTTCACCAGTTTCGGCTTGTGCTTTGTAAATTGCTTCGGCACAAAAGACAAAACGGTCTCTCCAGCGCATAAATGGTTGTGAGTTTACGTTTTCATCATCTTTGGTAAAATCAAGCCCACCGCGTAAACATTCATAACACGCTCTACCATAATTTTTTGCGGATAATCCCAATTTTGGTTTAATAGTACATCCCAATAAAGGACGGCCATACTTGTTCAACTTATCCCTTTCAACTTGGATACCGTGAGGCGGACCTTGGAAAGTTTTTGAATAAGTAGGAGGAATTCGTAGATCCTCCAAACGTAGAGCACGTAGGGCTTTGAAACCAAATACATTACCCACAATGGAAGTAAACATGTTAGTAACAGAACCCTCTTCAAATAGGTCTAATGGGTAAGCTACATAACAGATATATTGCCCTTCATCCCCAGGAACGGGCTCGATGTGATAGCATCGTCCTTTGTAACGATCAAGACTGGTAAGTCCATCAGTCCAAACAGTTGTCCATGTACCAGTAGAAGATTCCGCAGCTACTGCAGCTCCTGCTTCTTCAGGGGGAACCCCAGGCTGAGGAGTTACTCGGAATGCTGCCAAGATATCAGTATCCTTAGTTTCGTACTCTGGAGTGTAATAAGTCAATTTATAATCTTTAACACCGGCTTGAAATCCAACACCTGCTTTAGTTTCTGTTTGTGGTGACATAAGTCCCTCCCTACAAATCTTGAATTAAAAATTCTCACAACGACAAGGTCTACTCGATATGGATGAAACCTTTGCAAAAATCTAAAAAAAAAAAAGATATTCAATTAATATCAACTCATTAAATAAAAAAATAAAAAGGGAGTATGCTTAAGTTAATGAATATGTTTCATTCATATATAATGCGTACACCTTGTGTATTGTACATTCTATCCTATAGGAATTCGATAAGAATTGAGTTGTTGTTATGGTAAGTTAACATGGTTCGTTATTAAACCATGGATTTGATTTACCAAATCCATCATTATTGTATACTCTTTGATACATATAGCGCAACCCAAACCAATCGCTAATTCTTATTTTACAATTTTTCAAGTCTTTAATGGCCCCTTTCTTATTTTGAATCTAAATACGTAAATACTAAGAAAATTCTCTGTTGACAGCAATCTATGCTTCACAGTAGTATATATTTTGTATATCGAAGTCCTAGATAGGAAAGTAGAGTAGGCACAGACCCTTCACAAAAGGCGAAATGTATGTATATGAAAAAAGGATTGATTAAAGTTTTCAACGGACGCATTCCATGAGTAGACGATTGAATGGGATTCGCTTGGGCAACGAAATCAAGTGCTAGTCTCCTTTTCTTTTTTATTGAATTAACTAACTTAATTTCCTTTTGGCTTTTGGATTTTTGGAGATTTTTTTTTGATTTGGCATTATTCAATAAGAAAAAAAAAAAATTTCGATAAATTCCTTTTTTTTTTGATAATTATGTGATAATTATGAGAACCAATCCTACTACTTCGCGTCCCGGGGTTTCCACAATTGAAGAAAAAAGCGCAGGGCGTATTGATCAAATTATTGGGCCCGTGCTGGATATAACTTTTCCGCCGGGCAAGTTGCCTTATATTTATAACGCTTTAATAGTCAAGAGTCGAGACACTGCCGATAAGCAAATTAATGTGACTTGTGAGGTACAACAATTATTAGGAAATAATCGAGTTAGAGCTGTAGCTATGAGTGCTACAGACGGGTTGATGAGAGGAATGGAAGTGATTGACACGGGGGCTCCTCTCAGTGTTCCAGTCGGTGGAGCTACTCTCGGACGAATTTTTAACGTTCTTGGGGAACCTATTGATAATTTAGGTCCTGTAGATACTAGTGCAACATTCCCTATTCATAGATCCGCGCCTGCCTTTATCGAGTTAGATACGAAATTATCTATCTTTGAAACAGGTATTAAGGTGGTCGATCTTTTGGCTCCTTATCGACGTGGAGGAAAAATCGGACTATTTGGGGGGGCAGGGGTAGGTAAAACAGTACTCATCATGGAATTAATCAATAACATTGCTAAAGCTCATGGAGGCGTATCTGTATTTGGTGGAGTGGGAGAACGAACTCGTGAAGGAAATGATCTTTATATGGAAATGAAGGAATCTGGAGTAATAAATGAAAAAAATATTGAGGAATCAAAGGTAGCTCTAGTGTATGGCCAAATGAATGAACCACCGGGAGCCCGTATGAGAGTTGGCTTAACCGCCCTAACTATGGCGGAATATTTCCGAGATGTTAATAAACAAGACGTGCTTTTATTCATCGATAATATCTTTCGTTTTGTTCAAGCAGGATCAGAGGTATCCGCCTTATTAGGTAGAATGCCCTCTGCAGTGGGTTATCAACCTACCCTTAGTACAGAAATGGGTTCTTTGCAAGAAAGAATTGCTTCTACCAAAAAGGGCTCGATAACTTCGATCCAAGCAGTTTATGTACCTGCGGACGATTTGACCGACCCTGCTCCTGCCACAACATTTGCACATTTGGACGCTACTACGGTACTTTCCAGAGGATTAGCTTCCAAGGGTATTTATCCCGCAGTGGATCCTTTAGACTCAACCTCAACTATGTTACAGCCTCGGATCGTTGGCAACGAACATTATGACACTGCACAAAGAGTTAAGGAAACTTTACAACGTTACAAGGAACTTCAGGACATTATCGCAATTCTTGGGTTGGATGAATTATCGGAGGAGGATCGTTTAACTGTAGCAAGAGCACGAAAAATCGAACGGTTCTTATCACAACCGTTTTTTGTGGCAGAGGTTTTTACCGGTTCCCCAGGAAAATATGTTGGTCTTGCGGAAACAATTAGGGGATTTCAACTAATCCTTTCCGGAGAATTAGACGGACTGCCCGAACAGGCTTTTTATTTGGTGGGGAACATTGATGAAGCTAGTACGAAAGCTATAAACTTAGAAGAGGAGAGCAAATTGAAGAAATGAAATTAAATCTTTATGTACTGACTCCTAAACGAATTATTTGGGATTGTGAAGTGAAAGAAATCATTTTATCTACTAATAGTGGCCAAATTGGCGTATTACCAAACCACGCCCCTATTAATACAGCTGTAGATATGGGTCCTTTGAGAATACGCCTCCTCAACGACCAATGGTTAACGGCGGTTCTGTGGAGCGGTTTTGCGAGAATAGTTAATAATGAGATCATCATTTTAGGAAATGATGCAGAACTAGGTAGTGACATTGATCCAGAAGAAGCGCAACAGGCACTTGAAATAGCCGAAACTAACTTGAGTAGAGCTGAGGGTACGAAAGAATTGGTTGAAGCGAAACTAGCTCTCAGACGAGCTAGGATACGAGTCGAAGCTATTAATTGGACTCCCCCATCCAATTAAAGACAATACACGAGTTTCGTTGATACAAAGAAAAAGGAAAGAAGGGTAGAAAAAGTTATTAGATAGCGACGCGAAGTAAGTCCAATGCTATCTAATAATTTTTCTACCTACCTACCTACTATTGGATTTGAACCAATGACTCCCGCCGTATGAAAGCAGTACTCTAACCACTGAGTTAAGTAGGCAAATTATCACCACAAAAAAAGCCACATTACTTCGATCGATTATAGATCGAATCCTTTTTATAAGCAATACTGCTCCGTTATTGGTATTATAAACAGATCAAAGGGATATCCTCTGGCATTAGCGAATATTCATCTTGACAAGAAATTATCTATATGTTAAGATATCTTTAATAAGGGCTATAGCTCAGTTCGGTAGAGCAACTCGCTTACACGTGCGCCAATGCTTTTCAAGGGAACTTATTATGCAATGAACATAATTGCAAAATCAATGTCTTACTTCATGGATTCGAGAGAATAGGAGAACAGTAGCCTGACAAACAGTCGGTTCAGTCCGATTCAGGTGCCAATTCTGGTGCCTAATCAAATAGAACCCCTATTGATTTGCTAGTTGATAAGGTAAATATCCAGCCCACTCAATGCTAGGCGTAATGAGGATAAGGGCCTCCAAAAAACTTCTTTTCGTTCTATGAACTTTAAGGTGTATGAAGTCTCATAGTCAACTCTTGCAGCGGAACGATAGAGACTCCATTTCACTTAGGTTGATTTAATTTAGGCCGGAGGCAGACCTAAGTCAAGGTAATCCTCCTTTGAAACACTTTGGTATTGCTCCTAGATAGACCATAATACAAACAATCAATCAGAGCATAGGGAGCCATCTTATTATCTTCCGTAAAGAAAAACAATGGCGGATTAACTGATCTTTACATCAGTTGATGAAAGAGCCCAATGCAGAAAAATGCATGTTGGGTCTTTGAAACAGTTCGAATCATTTCGATAAAAACCGTTTGATCTGTTTTACCGAGAAGGTCTACGGTTCGAATCCGTATAGCCCTAATATATATGCCTACTTGTTTATAGACTCGAAGGTCGCTTGCTCTATAGAATAGAGATAAAAGCATTACCAATTGACAATGCCAACTTGAATTAACTAATTCAGTTCCGCCTATTCCACATTAATGGGAGTACATTTATGTTTCTGCTTCATGAATATGATATTTTTTGGACATTTCTAATAATAGCAAGCCTCATTCCTATTTTGGTATTTTGGATTTCAGGACTTTTAGCCCCTTCTAGTGAAGGACCAGAGAAGCTTTCAAGTTATGAATCGGGTATAGAACCCATGGGGGGGGCTTGGTTACAATTCCGAATACGCTATTACATGTTTGCGCTAGTTTTTGTTGTTTTTGATGTGGAAACGGTCTTTCTCTACCCTTGGGCTATGAGTTTCGACGTATTGGGTGTATCCGTTTTTATCGAAGCTTTCATTTTCGTGCTTATCCTAGTTCTTGGTTTAGTTTATGCATGGCGAAAAGGAGCCTTGGAATGGTCTTAACTGAATATTCAGACAAAAAAAAAAAAGAAGGAAAAGATTCCATTGAGACAGTTATGAGTTTGATTGAGTTTCCGTTACTTGATCAAACAAGTTCCAATTCCGTTATTTCAACTACACCAAATGATCTTTCGAATTGGTCAAGACTCTCTAGTTTATGGCCCCTTCTATATGGTACCAGTTGTTGTTTTATTGAATTTGCTTCATTAATAGGCTCACGATTCGACTTTGATCGGTATGGATTGGTACCAAGATCCAGTCCTAGGCAAGCGGACCTCATTTTAACAGCCGGTACGGTAACAATGAAAATGGCTCCCTCTTTAGTGCGATTATATGAGCAAATGCCTGAACCAAAATACGTCATTGCTATGGGAGCCTGTACTATTACAGGGGGAATGTTCAGTACGGATTCCTATAGTACTGTTCGGGGAGTTGATAAATTAATTCCTGTGGATGTTTATTTGCCGGGTTGCCCGCCTAAACCAGAGGCTGTTATAGATGCCCTAACAAAACTTCGCAAGAAGATATCGCGAGAAATAGTTGAAGATCGAACTCTATGTCAAAGTCAAAAGAAAAATCGATGTTTTACTACCAGTCACAAGCTTTATGTTCGGCGCAGTACTCATACTGGAACTTATGAGCAAGAATTGCTCTATCAATCACCATCTACTTTAGATATATCTTCTGAAACTTTTTTCAGATCCAAAAGTCCAGTATCTTCCTCCAAATTAGTGAATTAGGGAGGGTTCTTTTGTGCAGAAAAAGAAAGAACAGTGCAATCTTTCAAACTTGCATTTGAAATTAGAAATATTTATACAAAGGGGGAGAGATCAAGACAATGCAGCAGGGTTGGTTATCTAATTGGCTAGTCAAACATGATGTGGTTCATAGATCTTTGGGCTTCGATCACCGAGGAATAGAGACTTTACAAATAAAAGCACGGGATTGGGATTCCATTGCTGTCATTTTATATGTATATGGTTACAATTATTTACGTTCCCAATGTGCTTATGACGTAGCACCCGGTGGATCTTTAGCTAGCGTGTATCATCTTACGAGAATACAGTATGGTATAGATAACCCAGAAGAAGTATGCATAAAAGTCTTTGCCCAAAAGGATAATCCAAAAATCCCTTCTGTCTTCTGGGTTTGGAAAAGTGCGGATTTTCAAGAACGCGAATCTTATGATATGGTGGGAATTTCTTATGAGAATCATCCCCGCCTTAAACGTATCTTAATGCCTGAAAGTTGGATAGGCTGGCCTTTACGTAAGGACTATATAACCCCCAATTTCTATGAAATACAAGATGCTCATTGAATGATAATAAATTCATGCTCACTTATACAACTCCAGATTTTATTCAAGTCAAAAATATTTTGATGTTCTGTTCCTAGACGAAAATGAAATACCTATTATATTCTAATTAATTCTTATTATACAAAAAGGTCCAGATAGACTAATCAAAAAAGGGCTTCATTTCAATTTTTCAATTTTGAAAATCAAATATGAATTTCCTTAGTATGAACAGAAAAAGACAATGACTCAAAGAAGTTCCTACTACGAACTTTGTACCGCGCACATTACCTAGAACAACTAGGAAAGTAAGAGAAGCAACGATCCAAAAATATTCTTCAGAATAGTGAATTACAAAATTAATAAGAAATAAAAAAATGATGAAAAGGGTACCTAATCGCGCTTCCTTTTATACCATAAAGAAAAGAACCAGACACCCTTTTTAAAAAGAAAAATGGAGTGTTTAGAGATTTCTCTACTCTATACTATCTAGATTATTATAGAATATGTACCTCAATGCATCTCGAGATATTTGTATCAATATCTATTCGGTAGATTCTTTTTTTTTTCTGTGCCAGGAACCAGAATTGAACTGGTGACACGAGGATTTTCAGTCCTCTGCTCTACCAACTGAGCTATCCTGACCCTTTCTTGTGCATCATCCTACTAGAGTATTTGCATCTATGTCAATTAAAGGGATTAAAAAATCAGTTAAAGTTTTCCATTCCTAATTTTGAAATGGGGAGTAGTCCTATGCATTGTGGATGGCTTACTTAATATTAATAAAAAAATACTTAAAAATCGAATTACTAATGGGGATTTCTTGCCGATACTCTAATAAAAAAGAAATCCATTTAATGAGTAGCATAAGATCCATTGAGTTCTCTTTGCAGTCCTTTGTGAAAGAATAGAATGAGAAAGCTAATGAATCTTAAACCCATTGAAAAAATCAAAAATAGGATAAATACTATGGTTAGGGAATAAAAGAGGGTTTGGGGATAGAGGGACTTGAACCCTCACGACCTATAAAGTCGACGGATTTTCCTTTTACTAGAAATTTCATTGTTGTCAGTATTGACATGTAGAATGGGACTCTCTCTTTATTCTCGTTTGATTAATCCGCTTTTAAAAGATCTCAAAAAAATGAATTGAAGAATTTGATTACTCAATATTCAATTGGAACGAATTCACAATAATTCTAAAAAAATTTCAGAATTTTCTATTTCATATTCATTTCTAATTTCATTCTAAAAAATAAATAAAGAACCTATATTATGATATGGGTTCCGTGATTAATCGTTTCCTATGTCAGTATCTATACGTGTGTATTAGATGTATAAGCCCTTCTTTCTCTAATTTAGAGGGCGTTACACTACCAACACAACGTAATTACCTCGATTCGTTAGAACAGCTTCCATTGAGTCTCTGCACCTATCCTTTTTCTTTGGGTTCTAGTTTGAGGACCACGTGTTTTTTCAAAAAAGGGATTTGGCTCAGGATTGCCCATTTTTAATTCCAGGGTTTCTCTGAATTTGGAAGTTACCACTTAGCAGGTTTCCATACCAAGGCTCAATACAATTAAGTCCGTAGCGTCTACCGATTTCGCCATATCCCCATTTTTCTTTGAAACCTGGATTCCTTGTGTAATTTTATCCCTCTCTTTGAACCACTGAACTCATTATTCAATGGAGTCTAGCAGCTCCTCTCTATTTGAGAGACCCCCGCTTATTGCAATTCAGAATTGAATTCATTCTATCGTTGATATATTTGCAATTCAATTGGAATCAATATATCCAAAAGTTTTTCTCTCCCCACCTCCCTCATTACTTTTTTAAAGTATTCAAAATCATACTATAACGCTTGATATTCATTCTTTTTTTTCTAATCAGAATTAGAAATTTCATTTGGTATGATTCTATGCTCTCTTTAGTGAAATAGTAATGCTAAAAAAAAAATATATTTATTATTCATATATATTATTCTTTGTATTTGTATTTGTATTAGATTATTCGTCCGAGCCATATCAAATTGCAAATATCTTAAATCAAATTCAATATAGAAATAGGAATAGATTCTATTAGAAAAATCTATTTGCGAATTAGAGAAATAAAAAGAAAGTCCAATAAATTCTATAATCCTATTTAAGAAGATTGTTTAGTTAAGCATATCAAGCTAACTTTATCTTTATTAAATTCTAGTATTTTTTTTTCTAATTCTAAATAGAACTTCAAATTTAGAACTAGTTAATAACTAAGATTAATAATTAAGATCTGACGTTTTACGGATTTCCTATATTGATTTCTATTTGTTACACTATTTTTGTTATGTAAGCCCACTTAGCTCAGAGGTTAGAGCATCGCATTTGTAATGCGAGGGTCATCGGTTCAAATCCGATAGTCGGCTTTTTTCTCTATCGATGTTCCATGAACAAGAATCGTTCTTGTTCTCCGAATAAAAGGAGGAGCTCAGGGTTTATTATGCCATTCTACCTTATCATTTTGCTAGATACAAAGCATGAAAATAAATAATATATATACAAAAAATCCAGATGTTGGTGAAATCCCATTTTTTGTGGTACTTGAGTAGATTTTACGCTATTTATCCTTTAGTTTAATTCAGTTTTAATTTCGATGTATTCCGTAATGTAAATACAATGAAATTTATTGTGTAAAATATAATTTCAATAAAATAAAAAAGGAGTTTTCATGTCCCGTTATCGAGGACCTCGTTTAAAAAAAATACGCCGTCTGGGAGCTTTACCAGGACTTACTAGAAAAACGCCTAAATCCGGAAGTAATCTGAAAAAGAAATTCAATTCTGGGAAAAAAGAGCAATACCGTATTCGTCTTCAAGAAAAACAGAAATTGCGTTTTCATTATGGTTTGACAGAACGACAATTACTTAGATATGTACATATCGCTGGAAAAGCAAAAAAGTCAACAGGTCAGGTTTTACTACAATTACTTGAAATGCGTTTGGATAATATTGTTTTTCGATTGGGTATGGCTTCAACCATTCCTGGGGCCCGCCAATTAGTTAACCATAGACATATTTTAGTTAATGGTCGTATAGTTGATATACCAAGTTTTCGTTGCAAACCCCGAGATATTATTACTACGAAGGATAACCAAAGATCAAAACGTCTGGTTCAAAATTCTATTGCTTCATCCGATCCGGGCAAATTGCCAAAGCATTTGACGGTTGACACATTGCAATATAAAGGACTAGTACAAAAAATCCTCGATAGGAAGTGGGTCGGTCTCAAAATAAATGAGTTGTTAGTTGTAGAATATTACTCTCGTCAGACTTGAGATTAACGAAAAAAGGAAAGGTTCATAGCATATAATTTTTCCCCCTCTCCTTTCCCCGAACTAAATCGACCTAGGGCTCTTAATTCGTATTTTCCCATTCACCTAGCAAAAAAGGATTAACCCTAGGATCCTTTTTTCTTTTTTTGTATTTCTGCTATATGTATTTTGCATACCGCAGTAATTAAAATTACTGCTGAAATAAATTGTTATTTAATTTTATACATTGTGATCGGTAATGTTGATGAATTAGGAGAAACGGAAAGAGAGGGATTCGAACCCTCGGTAAACAAAAGTCTACATAGCAGTTCCAATGCTACGCCTTGAACCGCTCGGCCATCTTTCCTACATACATAATCTTATTATGAAAAATAAACTGAGTGAATAGCGAGTTTTTCGATTCCTGCACCACAGGTACAGCCACAACCGCTTGGGGATTCCATGGCTTTATTGGTGGAAAAATTCTTTTTCATCGAAGAGGAAGGATCCAGGATTTTTTTTTACTAGCAATTCGGCTTCCTCAAAAATTTTTCTTTTGGGAAAACCTAAAGAAAAAGAGAATGGAAGAATTCTTCTTATTCTATAAGAAAATAAAGGAACCCTAGAATTCGATTTGTATAGGGTACGTGACGCCATGCGCTTTAAATATAAAGAAAGGGTATGAGATAATTAATGACAATGACTTTGAAAACGCGAAATAGCTAATGAGAGAAGTTGTTGTTGAGAAATAGGAAAGGGGAATGAAATCCAATCTTAGTAAAATATTTCATATCTCTTCTTGCCCAAATGGAAAGAAAAGGAAACAATTTGAGCTGAGCAAAAAATCCATACCTCTCTTATCCATTTAGAGCGGATGGATCGATTTCTAAGAATCGAATGTTTTGTTTTTATGTTATTTTGTGCTAGAATGAACAGAATTCTATATAGAATGGATTGGGAATTATGCCTAGATCCCGTATAAATGGAAATTTCATTGATAAGACCTCCTCGATTGTGGCCGATATTTTATTGCAAATAATTCCGACAACCTCAGGAGAAAAAAGGGCATTTACTTATTATAGAGATGGTGCGATTTGACTCTTTTTTTTAGCTGCCCGCCCTACTTACATCTCAGTCTTACGAGAAAGAGGGGGGGTTCGCATAGAGAAAACAAAATTAGTAAAGAAAACCCACGCTTGGGGAAGGTGAGGTGAACTAACAATTCCTTCTGTCGTGTATCCTCGATTGATGCGGCCTCAGATGCTTCAATTGTAGATTTGAGTATTGAGCGAAAGGTTACACCTACAGGATAGGTTCTGTATTACACCTACTCTACTAGTACCAATAGGCAGCATAGGGGAGAAAAGCACTACACCTCGAAATAGGAATCAACAAGAGAAAAACTTTGTTAGAAATTAACCCTTTCCTGATCGGTATCAGGTTTAGGAGGAATGGTTGGGATAGCAAACAACCATCAGGTTTGTACTTTGGATACCCTTATAACCATCAAAGGTCGTTGAAGTGGCTAATTCCTATAAATAGGAGGCGTTGAGAACAAAGAAATTCTTGGAGCTATCGTTTTACTCTAGCATTAATAAAATTCATTGGTGTTAAGAAAAACCTCTTGGGGAAGGTTGGCTAGAGATTTCTTGGAAAAATACCAGCCCCTTTCGGTCCATAACTCCATAACGAGATGGGACTAATTCGATTTTCATTCTATGGATTTTTCGCTTAGTACTATGTACAGAAGGGAGGAGCCGTATGAGATGAAAACCTCATGTACGGTTTTGGAACGGAGATTTTTTGAATAGAATGAACGACCGTAACGGATGTTGGCTCAATCCGAAGGAAATTATGCGGAAGCTTTGCAGAATTATTATGAAGCTACGCGACTAGAAATTGATCCCTATGATCGAAGTTATATACTATATAACATAGGCCTTATACACACAAGCAATGGAGAGCATACAAAGGCTTTGGAATATTATTTCCGGGCGCTAGAACGAAACCCCTTCTTACCGCAAGCTTTTAATAATATGGCCGTGATCTGTCATTACGTGCGACTATCTCCACTATAGAAAGAAGAAAAAAAAAAAAAGACTAGAAAAAGGGCTTTCTACATAGGGATCGTCAAAACAACGATTTTGCCCTATCAGCTGTAGGAAGGAAAGACACTTCACAAGAATCAAAATAGGAAGAAAGTAGAGCCTATACTACTACTCTATGGATAAAGTCTCAAATTGATAGAGAAAGCACCGTAAAGATCAATTAGTGAGCGACTGGGTCGATACAACTAAAAAAACTGCTTAATTATATCATGATATGGGGCAAAATGTAGGAGTCCGCTTATGTAATAGAGCCGATCCACTAAAGGATTAAGCAGCGGTGTAGTATCAGATCCCAAAGATAGTAAGTTCTTTTTTCTTTCTTATGGGAAAAAGTCTTTTTCAAGGATTCTATAGAAATTTCATATATGAAAGAAACGAAACCGAGATAGTTACCTTTCAGAAAATTCGAACGAAGGATATAGGTCTATCTATGCTTCATTCTTCTGAAGGTGGGAAAAAAGATCAAACTGATTATGGATCAAAATTAGGGTTTGAAACTTAGGTAATTAACTTCTTCTGCTTAACCTAAGAAGAAATTGGGTCGATTTTTGAGAAATCGAATTCAGTTAAGATAGGGGAAATTAAGATAGCAATTTCTGAGCCGTATGAGGTAGGAAACTCTCAAGTACGGTTCTAGGGGAAGGAACTTCCTATTCCGACCGAGGAGAACAGGCCATTCTACAGGGTGATTCGGAAATAGCAGAAGCTTGGTTTGATCAAGCTGCTGAGTATTGGAAACAAGCTATAGCGCTTACTCCGGGAAATTATATTGAAGCACAGAATTGGTTGAAGATTACAAAGCGCTTTGAATTTGAATAAGACCCTCCCCTTTTTATGAAAAAGGGAAGTTTGGTTGTTGATCCATTAATCCAATAATTTAGGTGAGAAAATCGAATCAATAATTTTATTATATCCCTTTCTTCTATCTTCGTTTTATATCATATTCATATTTCATAAAGATAAACAATAGGGATAGGCTCTAGAAGAGAAGTAATAAAGCAAATAAAAAGAGGAAATCCAAATATTCCTACCTAATATATGAGGACGGTCTTATTAATAATCACTCCAGGAAAGTAGATGTAGATAGGGGTTTATACCCGCAAAAAAATACACTAGCAAAACGTAAAAAAAAAAAAAAAAGATTTTTTTACATCGGGAAAAATTTTCTAGGATAACCCATGTCCGTTAGGCACCTAATCGTTATGTCATAATAGATCCGAACACTTGCCTCGGAT